ATTGCATATAAATCGACCTTTTGTCGAACACAAAAATAGGTCCTAGTAATAAGTAATAAAAAAATAGGATCAGAAAAAAAATCATGAAAATGAGAGCGTTGACATATTTTTATCAGGAAGACTAATGAGATTAGTAAACGAGGACTCATTTAACTAATTAAATGATAAGTTTTTTTTATTCCAGTAAAAAAAAGTAAATAAAAAAAGAAAGAATAATAAGAAATGACACTTTGATTCTCTATCATTTGATTCTGTATCATAGGAATCGAAATAATCCTTCTTATGATATGATTGTTGTTTCGATTTTTGTTATTTTATTTCAAAAGAATTTTGAGTTTTCAAATAAAATAAATCATTTTTTCTACGATTCATTGGAACAAAAAAAAAAGCCCGGCTAGGTACTGACCAGGCCAGGCCGTGGAAATAAAAAGGGACTTTTCGGACGAAATAAACAAGGTACTTTTATTGATTTGATTTATTATTTAATATATATATATTTTCATTTTTTTTTTTATTTTCTTAATTTATTCAAAATTTTATTTATTAACATTTAATAGATTGGTATTTATATATTCAAATATTGGATTGTAGATATCTCTTTTGAGCCCTTACTTTATTTAAAATCTAAATGGAATTGGAATTTCTGATAAAAGTTTTTAGATATATATTATCTATATATAGCTTTATATAGCTATCTATATAATAAATAATAAAGATATAATAAAATAATAAAGAGAGATAAAGAAGGGCTTTTTTCAAGCCTTACTTAATGTATCATAGTAATTATTCTTTTTCATTTTTCAATTGGGGGAGAGATGGCTGAGTGGATTAAAGCGTCGGATTGCTAATCCGTTGTACGCGTTTTTCGTACCGAGGGTTCGAATCCCTCTCTTTCCGTTTCTGTCGATGACTTGGTATTTTTTTTTTTTTATTTTATATATAGTTAAAGAAAGATGTGGAATAGATAAAAATTTGCAAATCAAGCAAGGAAAACAAAAATCTGATTTTTTATTCTTCACGTCCAGGATTACGTCCCGGGTCATTAGATAGGAATCCGAAAATGAAGAGAGAAACAAAGAATATCACTACTGTATAAACAAATAGTTTTAGAGTAAGCATTACACAATCTCCAATAGCATTTTTTTTTTTTTCAAAAAAAAAAAGAGAATAGATTCTCTATTTTTATACTGCATACCCTATTTTTTGACACCAAGAAATGAAGTGATTTCTAGAAAAAAAAAAAAAATTTCAGAAAATCAGAGTTGAGTTGTTTATTAATGAAAATTTTCTTTTATACCCACAATTATATATTGTGGGGGACTCTAATAGGGTCGTTCAATGGAAAAAAAAGTTATAACAAGAAAATGAGAGTGATCTAGATTTAGCACAGCTATACAAGAATTTCAATATTTAACTTAACGGTTCAGACTGTATGTAAGACTTATCTGATCTTATATTAGAAATTGTTAGAATTTTTTTTTCGAGTAAATCATGAATTTTTCTAGGACAGTATGAAAAATCTCATCGAAAACTTACAGCAGCTTGCCACACAAAAGCTAATAAAAAAAAGAACACAGGTATTACTGGCATAATATCTACTATTGGATTCAAAAAAGCGTAGGCCTCGGGTAATTTGGCTAAGAAAAAGCTACTTGAATAAAGGACAGAATTAAGACAGATACAGATTAAACTTAAAATATTAAGCATAACAAACATTTTGTTCTTGAAGATAATTTTTTTTTGAGTTGATTGAGTTATTAATATCTTATTATTGATATAAGGGATAAGGTAAAAATGAATAACATAAGGTAGGTCAAAAAACCTTTCTTTTCTTTGATTTGAACTCAGCCAATCAAAAATCCTTCCATTCTCAAATCAAAATAGATATAAAAGAAATCCTACTTTCATACAATATCTTAATTGAATTATATCTAATGATCAATAAATTCAGTTTCATTCGATATCTACACGTATCAAAATCCTAGCAACAATCTAATTGATTCTATCAATATTTGGACTGGAATTGACGAACAACCAATAACAATATTAGTGTTTATTAGTCTTGAATAGAAATGGGGCGTGGCCAAGTGGTAAGGCAACGGGTTTTGGTCCCGCTATTCGGAGGTTCGAATCCTTCCGTCCCAGAGTATGCGTATTATATATATCATAGTATTATGATATTATATATCATAATATTCCATAATATTATATATGATATAATCATATCAAAATTATCATATCAAAAAAAGATTGCCTTTTTTGAACAACCTTCTGTTTAAGAGTCTAATATTAGATAGAATGTGATTCTTCTTTCTTATCATTATTTTTCTTATTTTTGATTCGTCTCTAAATCATATTTTTTTCACAAATTTAATCGAGTTTAAATACCATAAGACGTAGATGGAATTGAATCCATTTTTTATCTAGGTAAAAGATGGGAACATAGATAAAAAAAAAAAGACTTTTTTAATGAAAAAAAAAGTAGGACGGGCTTTTCATCGTATGTCCATATCTTTCATATTCATATTTGAAATTCGTTATTCATAAAAAAACCTTACGTCTCATATATTTTCCATGATGTCATTTTAATTCAAAATCGAAATGTGAAAGCCTCTCTTATTCTCTATCCCTTAAATGGTGTGTGCAACTTGATTATTTTATTTCTGTGGATTTATGTGGAATTATGTGGAATTATAAATACGAAGGGCTTGCGTTTTTGGTACTAATTGAATTGAATCAATGGGATTAAGTCTCTTAAGACCGGTTTAGGCTAAAATAATTTAGAGTCAAAAAAAATTGGATTTGTTTTTGATCTATCTATTTGTTTTAAATCATTGATGGGTTAATTCGAATAGGTTTTTTTTATGATAATAAAAGATAATAAAATGTCCCTTCCCTTATTGGAAAACTTTAGTCAAATAATAATATCGAGGTAGAAAACTTTCAATCAATTATTTTGAATGATTTCCTATGAATCCTTGGTACTTGAAGAAGTGTTAAACTGGCGAATCCATCCTATCAAGAAACTTGAAAATGCGGATTCAAAAAGAACGTATTTCTTATTTATTCGTAATTTTTTCTAAATTTATAGAAATAAAAAAAAAAAAAAGAATAATATATATATTCCATTTCATATTAAATAAATATTGCATTCATACAAAAAATTGTATTCATCCAATATCTAAAAGAAAATGTGGGTTTAAAAAAAAAATGGAATTCTTGCTGATACTTTTTAAGAAACTACCCATTCATAACAGTATAGATAACTATGTACCAACTAAACCAATGACTATTCATGATTCCATAATTGAATCAATTACATACCAGTTCCAAGAAACTAGAGGTTATGGTAAAACTTCGTTTAAAACGATGTGGTAGAAAGCAACGTGCGACTTGAAGGACATGATCAACTGTGGATTCTTATCTTACATCCACCATTTTCTTTTATATATAGGAATGAAGATGCTCTTGGCTCGACATCGTTTGTTCTGTTCCACTATAACCCTCATTTCATTTTGGGGAAGTTTGAATGTAAATATTACATGATGGAGCTCGAGTAGAAAGTATTAATTCATTTATCAGGGGCGGAGATCTAGGGTTAGTGTCAATCAATAAGTTGAAACAACTTCGTAAGTATATTTTCGATATAGAAATCGAAAGGATCCAATTCAAGCAAGTTTCAAATTCAAACATCAAATTTGTTGGAATTAGGAAAACTCTTTTGATCAAAAGTGTATCACGCGAGAATCAATCATTCATATGGTTCTTTGATAAAAAGAAATCACAAAAAATGGTATGTTGCTGCCATTTTGAAAGGATTAAAGATCACCGAAGTAATGTCTAAACCCAATGATTCAAAGCAAAGATAAAGGATCCCGGAACAAGGAAATACCTTTTTTAATTGTTTTAATAACTAAACTTGTTAATTGTCTCAATAACTAAACTAGATCAGAATGAAGAATAGAATAGATTCTAAAGGAGACAGGCAAAAAGGGGGTTATAGACGGCTCAATAAATGAAATGCTTAAAGGTTTTCCTTTGAGTGAGAGTTACCCAACTTGAGTTATGAGGATACAAATAAGAATTTTTTTTTTTTATTTCTTTTTTGGAAAAGAATAAAAAAAAAAAATGAAATCATAGTCTAATTGATTTGATAATCTATGGATCTATTTTACATTAATTAGAATTCTATACATATACATAACTTCAAATTTTCTCGAGCCGTACGAGGAGAAAACTTCTTATACGGTTCTGGGGGGGGTATTGTTAATCTACATCTATCCCAATGAGCCGTTTATCGAATCGTTGCAATTGATGTTCGATCCCGAAGAGAGGGAAGAGATCTTCGTAAAGTGGGTTTTTATGATCCGATAAAGAATCAAACCTATTTAAATGTTCCTGCAATTCTATATTTTCTTGAAAAAGGTGCTCAACCTACAGGAACTGTTCATGATATTTCAAAGAGGGCTGCGGTTTTTACGGAATTTGACCTGAATCAATAACCGAAAAATTCAATTAATGAAATAAAAAAAAAAAGAGGGTGTGGATGACTTGTCTATAGCTTTGGATAACCTTTTCTCTATTATTTCCCCCCTCTCTTGTTCTACTACACTTATTTATTAAAGATCAATCAAGTGAATAAATGAAATAATTGGTTTTATACTAGAAATCAAAAATTTGGACATTACCATCAATGGGTTGGTTTTTGTTGGAAATCTATGAACAAATAAAAAAACACAAGGGATTACGCTTGTTTATTCTACTTATATTTATTTATTGATTGAATAAACCCGAGATTTTTTTCTACTTTACTTCTTCCTTACCTTAATTTATTCTTTCGCCTACACTTTTTTTTTTCTATTTATGTTCATTATCTCTATCGTGCCAATCCAACACAACTCCGTAGTTTTTTCTTTTTTTATTTATTTTCTCTTTTTTTCATTTTAATTCTTATATATTATATATATATATTTTCCTATTTCTATTTATTTCAATTGACTAATTAAATTGAATAATGAAATATAAATAAAAAAAGAAAGATATTCAATTGAAATTGTTATTTCTATTTTTTTTTTTTTTTATTCTTTTGTGTTCTCCATTGTATTCGTTTTTCACTATTCACATTCATATTGACAACAGTGGATCAAACAAATATAATCCGATTGTGGATAAATAGATCTAGTTATCTCCGCTTCATAGACTTGGTTTTTTTTTTATTTTACTTCATTCAATTCACATGATGGGCTCATTGGATTTTCTGTGATACAAGAAGTGACTTTTGTGTGATATAAAAATTTTGATTCAAAAAAAAAATAGATAATCTAAGAAGGGATAACATAAGATACAAGAGACGGTATATCCATTTTTTTTTTTATTTGATTCCATTTGATATTTTATTTGATTACGTCGTGCAATTCCATTTCGTTTTTGATTCTGATTGTATCTGCACATACTAATTCTTTTTTTTATTCGGGTTGCTAACTCAATGGTAGAGTACTCGGCTTTTAAGTGCGGCTAGCATCTTTTACACATTTGTATGAAGTAACAGATTCGTCCATACTATTGGTAGAGTTTGTAAGACCACGACTGATCCTGAAAGGAATGAATGGAAAAAACAGCATGTCGTATCAATGGGGAATTCGGGGAATATTTTTACCTGATGGGTTCAAAAGCTTGTTTGAATTCTTGATGTGGAACAAAATCAATTTCAAGTCGGGTCGAATGAATAAATGGATAGAGCTCTAGGGCTCCAATTCTAGAGAAATAAAAAGCAACGAGCTTATGTTCTTAATTTGAATGATTACCCGATCTAATTATACGTTAAAAAGATATTAGTGCTTGATGCGGGAAGGACTTTTCTCATGAGCGGATTATCGATTTTTTTATGAGTCCTAACTATTAGTTATTCTACATTAGGGGTAGAGATGAATGTGTAGAAGAAGCAGTATATTGATAAAGATCTTTTTTTTTTCCAAAATCAAAAGAGCGATTGCGTTGAAAAAATAAAGGATTTCTAACTATCTTGTTATCCTAAAATAAACATAAACCAATTAGAAGGAAAAAGAAAAGAGCGGATAGAGAGTTCGTTGATGAGTCTTACCTGTTTACGAGGTATATATTATTATTCTTTAATACCTTGTTTTGACTGTATCGCACTATGTATCATTTGATAACCCAATAAATTCATTATACTATCCCTGGTTCAAATCTAATTGAAAATGGAAGAATATCAAGGATATTTAGAACTTGATAAATCTCGGCAACACAACTTCCTATACCCACTTCTCTTTCGGGAGTATATTTATGCATTTGCTCATGATCATTTTTTAAATGGATCCATTTTGTTGGAAAATGTGGGTTATGACAAGAAATCCAGTTTACTAATTGTAAAACGTTTAATTACTGGAATGTATCAACAGAATCATTTGATTATTTCCACTAATTATTATAACCAAAATCATTTTTTGGGGTACAACAAAAATTTGTATTCTCAAATTCTATCAGAAGGGTTTGCACTCATTGTGGAAATTCCATTTTCCTTACGATTAGTATCTTCCTTAGAAGAAGCAGAAATCGCAAAATCTTATAATTTACGATCAATTCATTCAATATTTCCTTTTTTAGAGGATAAATTCCCACATTTGAATTATGTGTCAGATGTATTAATACCATACCCCCTCCATCTGGAAATTTTGGTTCAAATTATTCGCTATTGGGTGAAAGATGCCTCTTCTTTGCATTTATTACGGTTTTTTCTTCACGAGTATTGTAATTGGAATAGTCTTATTACTCAAAATAAATTGATTTCTTTTTTTTCAAAAGAAAATCGAAGATTATTCTTGTTCCTATATAATTCTCATGTATGTGAATACGAATCTATTTTACTTTTTCTCCGTAACCAATCTTCTCATTTACGATTAACATCTTATAGGTTTTTTTTTGAGCGAGTATATTTTTATGGAAAAATAGAACATCTTGTAAAAGTATTTGCTAATTATTTTCGGGCTATCCTACGGGTCTTCAAGCATCCTTTTATACATTATGTTAGATATCAAGGAAAAGCAATTCTGGTTTCAAAAGATACGCCTCTTCTGATGAATAAGTGGAAATATTACCTTGTCCATTTATGGCAATGTTATTTTTATGTGTGGTCACAACCAGAGAGGATCTATATAAACCAATTATCCAAGCGTTCTCTTGCCTTTTTGGGCTATATTTCAAGTGTGCGACTAAATCCTTCAGTGGTACGGAGTCAAATGCTAGAAAATGCATTTCTAATGGATAATGGTATGAAGAAACTCGATACACTAGTTCCAATTATGAAACTGCTTGTATCATTGGCTAAAGCTAAATTTTGTAACGTATTAGGGCATCCCATTAGTAAGCCGACCTGGGCGGATTCGTCAGATTTTGATATTATCGATCGATTTTTGCGTATATGCAGAAATCTTTCTCATTATTACAGTGGATCCTCAAAAAAAAAGAGTTTGTATCGAGTAA